TAGTCTTAGATTTTGCATTTTGATGAGCCTCGTTTTGAGGAATTCATGGAATAATCCATTTTTATGGAAAAAAGAATAAGAACAAGGATATGAGTCCACCGCTTACAAGAAAAGATCTCATGATAGTCAATATGGGCCCGCACCACCCATCAATGCATGGTGTTCTTCGACTGATCGTTACTCTCGATGGTGAAGATGTTATTGATTGCGAACCCATATTAGGGTATTTACACAGAGGAATGGAAAAAATAGCGGAAAACAGAACTATTATACAATACTTGCCTTATGTAACACGGTGGGATTATTTAGCTACTATGTTTACAGAAGCAATAACGGTAAATGCACCAGAATTCTTGGAGAATATTCAAATACCCCAAAGAGCCAGCTATATTAGGGTAATTATGTTAGAATTGAGCCGTATAGCTTCTCACTTGTTATGGCTTGGACCTTTTATGGCGGATCTCGGGGCACAGACTCCTTTTTTCTACATTTTTAGAGAGAGAGAATTGATATATGATCTATTTGAAGCTGCTACAGGTATGCGAATGATGCATAATTACTTTCGCATCGGAGGAGTAGCTGCCGATCTACCTTATGGATGGATGGATAAATGTTTAGATTTCTGTGATTATTTTTTACGAGGAGTTGTTGAATATCAACAACTTATTACACAGAATCCTATTTTTTTAGAACGAGTTGAAGGAGTCGGTTTTATTAGTGGAGAAGAAGCCGTAAATTGGGGCTTATCGGGCCCAATGTTACGAGCTTCTGGAATACAATGGGATCTTCGTAAAATTGATCCTTATGAGTCTTACAATCAATTTGATTGGAAAGTACAATGGCAAAAAGAAGGAGATTCGTTAGCTCGCTATTTAGTACGAATCGGTGAAATGAGGGAATCCATAAAAATAATTCAACAGGCTGTAGAGAAAATTCCGGGAGGACCTTATGAGAATTTAGAAGCCCGACGTTTTAAGAAAGCAAATAATTTCGAATGGAATGATTTTGAATATCGATTTCTTGGTAAAAAACCTTCGCCCAATTTTGAATTATCAAAGCAAGAGCTTTATGTAAGAGTAGAAGCTCCAAAAGGGGAATTAGGAATTTATCTGGTAGGAGATGATAGTCTTTTCCCCTGGAGATGGAAAATTCGTCCACCTGGTTTTATTAATTTGCAAATTCTTCCTCAGCTAGTTAAAAAAATGAAATTGGCTGATATCATGACGATATTAGGTAGTATAGATATCATTATGGGGGAAGTTGACCGTTGAAATGATAATAGATAGGGTAGAGGTAGAAACTATCAATTCTTTTTCGAAATCGGAATTATTAAAAGAAGTCTACGGACTGATATGGATTCTACCCATTTTGACCCTCCTACTGGGAATCACAATAGAAGTACTCGTAATTGTGTGGTTAGAAAGAGAAATATCTGCATCGATACAACAACGTATTGGTCCTGAATATGCTGGCCCCCTGGGACTGCTTCAAGCTATAGCAGACGGAACTAAGCTACTTTTTAAAGAGGATATCCTCCCATCCCGAGGAGATATTCCTTTATTTAGCATTGGGCCCTCTATAGCAGTCATATCCATTTTATTAAGTTTTTTAGTTATCCCTTTGGGATATCGTTTTGTTTTAGCTGATCTTAGTATTGGTGTTTTTTTATGGATTGCCATTTCAAGTATTGCTCCTATTGGTCTTCTCATGGCGGGATATAGCTCAAATAATAAATATTCTTTTTCAGGCGGTCTACGAGCGGCTGCTCAATCTATTAGTTATGAAATACCATTAACTTTTTGTGTGCTAGCAATATCTCTACGTGTGATTCGTTAAAATAGGATCTTTTTCCTCTAAAATACATTGAATGCTTATCTTCCTTTGCTTATTCTGTATTCGGGTTGGTAAGTTAAACTAGATAGCTATATGAGTGAAACAAAACAGCTTATTAATTTGTAGTAAAAATAGAAAATCTCATTTCCTACGTACAAGAAAAACGTTCAAGTAAACATAAGCAGTGTAAACTCTTTACCCCAAGGTTGAGATTGTTTGATTAGTCATCATATCTTGAAGCGGGCAAGAATAAAGGATTCGCGATATAGAATTCCATTCTATTTTGAGTTATTACTATAACTTATAACCATAAAGCAATCCATTAAAAGTTAGTGAGGGATTAGGAACACTAAAGTACATACAGGATTAGTAATGAGAGAATCTAAATCATTAGACATTTTTCCTCACAAAAGGAATCATAATAAGGACTTGAAATTGGTGGAAATGATCAAGTAGTACTTTCTTCGGATTCCGGTCTAGAGTATGTTCCCATTCACTTGTTAAAGAAATGGCTATCAAGAACGAATTAACCCTTTATTCTTTTTTACACCCTTCCCCGGGAAAGAAGAATAGGACAAAAGATATGGAATGCAATACAGAAAAGAATCTTTATTTATTCTTTTCTTCCTTTATCCCTATTCATACAGAATTCCTCATGAACTAATGCCCAATTCTTTCCATTTATTAATTGCTATAACGAGTGTTTTATTCCAATATTAAGTTATTACCGAACAAAGAAAAATTTTTCTTTTATTATATAAAGGATGAGATCAATTCAGAAGCGCTTTTTTGTTATTCTAGCAGACGGAATTGCTTTGATCTAATTTGGGGCTTTCCAATCAATTTTATCTTACCTAATTCTATCTACGCCCAAGGGATAATACCGAAATGAAACAATCCTTTCCTTTTTTCTGATCATAGAGGAGCCGTATGAAGCTAAGGTTTCATGTACGGTTTTGGAATAGCGGTGGGAACTGTGATGTTATCATCGACTATGATTATCTAACAGTTCAAGTACAGTTGATATAGTTGAAGCACAGTCCAAATATGGTTTTTTTGGCTGGAATCTTTGGCGTCAGCCTATAGGTTTTCTAGTTTTTCTAATTTCTTCTTTGGCAGAATGTGAAAGATTACCCTTTGATTTACCAGAAGCAGAAGAAGAATTAGTAGCAGGTTATCAAACCGAATATTCTGGTATTAAATATGGTTTATTTTATCTTGTTTCTTACCTAAATTTATTAGTTTCCTCTTTATTTGTAACTGTTCTATACTTAGGCGGGTGGAATTTCTCTATTCCCTATATATCCTTTTTTGGACTTTTCCAAATGAATAAAATAATTGGAATTTTGGAAATGGTAATAGGTATCTTTATTACATTAACTAAAGCTTATTTATTTCTCTTCATTTCTATCACAATAAGATGGACTTTACCCAGGATGAGAATGGATCAGTTATTAAATCTTGGATGGAAATTTCTTTTACCTATTTCTCTGGGCAATCTCTTATTAACAACTTCTTCCCAACTAGTTTCACTATAAATAAGATAATACAATAACAGTAAGAATATTTTCAACACAAAAGTTCTCTCAAACAAGAGAAAGAAACATACCTTTTTCATATATATTTAGAATATGTTCCCTATGCTAACTGGGTTCATTAGTTATGGTCAACAAACAATACGCGCCGCAAGATACATTGGTCAAAGTTTCATAATTACCTTATCCCACACAAATCGTTTACCTATAACGATTCACTACCCTTATGAAAAATCAATTACATCGGAGCGTTTCCGGGGGCGAATACACTTTGAATTTGATAAATGCATTGCTTGTGAAGTATGTGTTCGCGTATGCCCGATAGATCTACCTCTTGTGGATTGGAGATTTGAAAAAGATATTAAAAGGAAACAATTGCTTAATTATAGTATTGATTTCGGAGTTTGTATATTTTGTGGTAACTGTGTTGAATATTGTCCGACAAATTGTTTATCAATGACTGAAGAATATGAACTTTCTACTTATGATCGTCATGAATTGAATTACAATCAAATTGCTTTGAGTCGGTTACCAATCTCCATAATGGGAGATTACACAATTCAAACAATTAGGAATTCGCCTCAAAGTAAAATAGACGAAGAAAAATCTTGGAATTCAAGAACGATTACTGATTACTAGGTATTAGGATTTTTTTTATTAGAAAAATCCATTTTTACTAACTATAACGAAAAAAGAATAACTACTGCTTAACAACTTATATACATATACAAAAAAATATCCTAATACCTTTTTCCTTCCTTGAATCTTTTAGTTTTAGTCAGTTCATGAAAAATTTTATACTATAAATTTCTTCTTATCCATAATGGATTTACCTGGACCAATACATGAGATTCTTGTGCTATTTGGGGGATTTGTTCTTCTACTAGGGGGTCTAGGAGTAGTATTACTTACCAACCCAATTTATTCTGCTTTTTCACTGGGATTAGTTCTTGTTTGTATATCCTTATTCTATTTTTTATTGAATTCCTACTTTGTAGCTGTCGCACAACTTCTTATTTATGTGGGAGCCATAAATGTCTTGATCATATTTGCTGTAATGTTTGTAAACGGCTCAGAGTGGTCTAAAGATAAGAATTATTGGACTATTGGAGATGGGTTTACTTTACTCCTTTGTATAACTATTCCTTTTTCACTAATGACTACTATCCCAGATACGTCGTGGTATGGAATTCTTTGGACTACAAGATCAAACCAAATAGTAGAACAGGGTCTCATAAATAACGTTCAACAAATTGGGATTCATTTAGCAACCGATTTTTATCTTCCGTTTGAACTTATTTCCCTAATTCTTCTAGTTTCTTTAATAGGTGCAATTACTATGGCTCGACAATAAGAAATACTTAGAATGAGTCAAAATTCTTAGAATTTCAAATATAAAATAAATAACTAAAGAATCACAATTTTGATTTAGTAAAACCCATCTACTGCCAACACAACAAATACCTTCTTTTCTCTTTTGTTGCGTAATTGTTCTATTCTAATTAATTGAATCGGTTCAATTCTTGTCCTCATATTGAAATGAATCGAGATTGATAAGGAGTTAGTTAATGATGTTTGAGCATGTACTTTTTTTGAGTGTCTATTTATTTTCGATTGGTATCTATGGATTGATCACAAGCCGAAACATGGTTAGAGCTCTAATATGTCTTGAACTTATACTGAATTCAATTAATCTAAATCTCGTAACATTTTCTGATCTATTTGATAGTCGCCAATTAAAAGGAGACATTTTCGCAATTTTTGTTATAGCCCTTGCGGCTGCTGAAGCAGCTATTGGACTATCCATTCTTTCTTCCATCCATCGTAACAGGAAATCAACTCGTATCAATCAATCTAATTTTTTGAATAATTAGACATAGAATCCTCTAAACAAAGGCGCATATATAATAATACGGAACATTAAGATGAATAGAAATCTAATCTTATTTTCTTATTAGTATTTAATAATATCCATTTTTTGAGTAGGTTATTTCAGAGTATTCTTTTTTACTTATTGAATATTGCATTTTTGCAATTCATTGATATTGCAATTTGAATATTGCAATAATTTATATTGAAAAGATGATACCCAATTTATTGGCTAATTCGAATTAGTATGTAGAATTCGTATAATTATGACTGTTGAAGTCTTAAATTCAAGTCTCTTGGCTCTTTTCACGCTTTCTCACAAACAGATTAAGAAATATATTGCATTATTTGTTAAAGTTTGGATAAACCATTGCTTCGTCTGGTGTCTACAATACATCTAATTTATATAGTACTAATTTCATTTTTACCAGATCGAAAATTTTTATGTTGAAAAGGAAAATTTAGAGATCCAATGTCACATTCTGTAAAAATTTATGATACATGTATAGGATGCACTCAATGTGTACGAGCTTGTCCAACAGATGTATTAGAAATGATACCTTGGGATGGATGTAAAGCCAAGCAAATTGCTTCCGCGCCGAGAACCGAAGATTGTGTGGGTTGTAAGAGATGCGAATCCGCCTGCCCAACAGATTTTTTAAGTGTCCGCGTTTATTTAGGGCCTGAAACAACCCGCAGCATGGCTCTATCTTATTGATACGTTACAAAAAACTCCACTTGAATCGTCTGATTCCTCTTTACCGAAGAAGCCTGTGCTCGATTATTTCGAGCATGGGCTTTTCTGGTCAAAACGTATCTTGTCTTTATTACTTTATCATGAGTTATTTTCCTTGGTTAACAATACTTGTTGTTTTGCCGATATTTGCAGGTTCATTAATTTTCTTTTTACCTCATAAAGGAAATAAAATCGTTAGGTGGTATACTATATCCATTTGTTTATTAGAATTCCTTCTAATGACTTATGCATTCTGTTATCATTTCCAATTGGAGGATCCCTTAATCCAATTAAGGGAGGATTATAAATGGATAGATGTTTTGGATTTCCACTGGAGATTGGGAATCGATGGACTTTCATTAGGATCTATTTTATTGACAGGATTTATCACTACTTTAGCTACTTTAGCGGCTTGGCCGGTTACCCGGAATTCGCGATTATTCTATTTCCTGATGCTAGCAATGTATAGCGGTCAAATAGGATTATTTTCTTCACGAGATCTTTTACTTTTTTTTATCATGTGGGAGTTAGAATTAATCCCTGTTTACTTACTTTTATCCATGTGGGGGGGAAAGAGGCGTCTGTATTCAGCTACCAAGTTTATTTTGTATACTGCAGGGGGTTCTATTTTTTTCTTAATTGGGGTTCTGGGTATGGGGTTATATGGTTCCAATGAACCCGGATTAGATTTGGAAAGATTGATTAATCAATCATACCCTGCAACATTGGAAATACTACTGTATTTTGGCTTCCTTATTGCTTATGCTGTCAAATTGCCGATTATACCTCTACATACCTGGTTACCAGATACCCATGGGGAAGCGCATTACAGTACATGTATGCTTTTAGCCGGAATTCTATTAAAGATGGGAGCATACGGATTGATTCGGATCAATATGGAATTGTTACCTCATGCTCATTATCTGTTTTCCCCCTGGTTGGTAATAATAGGAGCGGTGCAAATAATCTATGCAGCTTCAACTTCTCTTGGTCAACGAAATTTCAAAAAAAGAATAGCCTACTCCTCCGTATCTCACATGGGTTTCATAATTATAGGAATTGGTTCCATAACCAACATTGGACTAAATGGAGCTATTTTACAAATATTATCCCATGGATTTATCGGTGCTACACTTTTTTTCTTGGCGGGAACGGCTTGTGATAGAGTGCGTCTTGTTTATCTCGAAGAACTGGGGGGAATATCTATTCCAATGCCAAAAATTTTTACCATGTTTAGTAGCTTTTCAATGGCTTCTCTTGCCTTGCCAGGAATGAGCGGTTTTGTTGCAGAATTAGTAGTATTTTTTGGACTAATTACTAGTCCTAAATTTATGTTAATGCCAAAAATGCTAATTACTTTTGTAATGGCAATTGGAATGATATTAACTCCTATTTATTTATTATCTATGTTACGCCAGATGTTCTATGGATACAAGCTATTCCATGTTCCAAACGAAAATTTTTTGGATTCTGGACCACGGGAACTCTTTCTTTTAATCTGTATCTTTTTACCAGTAATAGGAATTGGTATTTATCCAGATTTTGTTCTCTCGCTATCCGTTGACAGGGTAGAGGCTCTATTATCCAATTATTATCCTAAATAGGATTTTAACTAGTCTGCTCTATATTCCATCGTGGAAAAAGCATAAAATTCAAAAAAAAAGTCTAATTAGATCTATCTCGAATTTTTGAGAACCCTTTGAAAAGACGTTCAAGGGGTTCTCAAATCAAACAAAAAAGGAAAAAAAAACCTTCATAAAATGAAGGTTTTATGTTATCTAATCGTTTAGTTTTATGTTATGTAATCATTTAGATGGTAATGTAAATGAACCATAACTATGTAAACCTATTCCTAACAGATTGATACCAAAATAGCAGATCCAAATTATAAGAAATCCTATCGAAGCTACAAGTGCGGAATTCGTACCCTTCCAATTTGGATTTGTTCTACTATGTAAATATATTGCAAATATAGTCCAGGTAATAAATGCCCAAGTTTCCTTAGGATCCCAATTCCAATAGGATCCCCATGCCTCATTAGCCCATACTGCTCCACAAAGAATACCTATGGTTAAAAGAGTAAACCCTAGACTAATGACACGATAACTCCAAGAATCCAAACGCTCAGTTAATTGATATTTGTAATAATTTGGAAATGCGGGAAAAGAGGTGTTTTTTAAAGCACTTCTTTTTGCATATAAATATTCAATCTCACTAAAGAAAAATGTTTTAAGTAAAACATTTTTTTTCTTTTTAGAAAAGAAATCGAAATTCTTTCGAAATCTAATGATTAGAAGAGCGGCGGATAATAAGGATCCGCACAAAAGAGTTGCATAGCTTAGTAACATCATACTGACATGCATCATTAACCACTGAGATTGTAGAGCGGGTACTAGTATTGTGGATTGATGCATTTCAGTTAAAAGGCCCGACGTGGCAAAGCCTTGCGTTAAAATAGTACTTGGCGTAGTTATTGTGCTTAAATCATTTTTCGAGTTCTGTATCTTAGGAATAGTATGAAGAATATACAAAGCCCATGAAAGGAAGATCAATGACTCATATAAATTACTTAATGGAAAATGTCCCGAAGAAACCCAACGAGAAACTAAGAATCCTGTTATAGAGAAAAAAGTAGTTATCATTCCTTTTTCTGACAAATCACGTAATCCCCTAAGTTCACGAACTAATAAGGTTATCAAATGAATCGTAATCACAATGGAAATGGTTGAGAAAGAGATATGAGTTAGTATATGTTCTAAAGTTGCAAATAGCATAAGGATAAGGTCCCATTACAAAATTGGAAATTTCGAATTGAATCCATTTTCTAATCTATTGTATTCTTTTTCGAGAATGCCGCCACTCGGACTCGAACCGAGATGCTTGAGCACTGCTTCCTAAGAGCAGCGTGTCTACCAATTTCACCATGGCGGCTAACTTAAAATAATAGTGAACTTAAAAGAATAATAGTTATTTTCTCGCGAATCGTCGAGACTGGGAGAGGCCGTAGAATTTAGGAACATTAGAATTTCATCATTAACTACAAAGAATTTTGTATTTTAGAAAAATTTATAGAATGAAAGTCTTTACGCTCTTATTAATATGATTTACCAGTCCTAAACTCATTTATATGGTAATTTTGGATAAGATTGGATAAGATAGGTAGAGGTTGTAAGTCCTATTGCAAGAATAGTCTACTTTTTATAATAGAATCCTCATATTTTTTTTATGAGGATTCTATTATAAAAAAAAAGTTCTTTGCTAGGAAAAGAATACTGAGGACACAATATACCAAAAATTTTTGGTATATATAACGGATAACGGAGGGATTCGTTCTAAGAATATTGTACCGAGGAATTCAACACATAAAAGTACATTCATTAATTAATCCGAATTATTCATTCATATTAAATAATTGGAATTTCTTTGGGTTGGGATAGTTCAATTCGGATCGGATTATTCCAAAACCTTATTATTTGTTTGTTTGTTGCCCAGAAAAACCTTTTGGTTTTGCATGCTCATTGCCGCTAGAAAATGATCTTGATTTTGCTAAAGAATAAGATTGTACTATGGAAAAATAAGTCTTTTTCTTCCAAAGATTTTTACGAATACGCTTTTTTGACATCGAAGTACGTTTTTTTGGAACTGCCATTTTAAAATAAAAGAGGATTACTTTTTTCTAGTTGTATGTGAAAGACATCTATTGCCGCAAATCAATCCTTCTTTCTGTTTTTTCTTAGTATTTATACTTAGATACTGAAAGATACTGAAATTCGAAATTCCTTTTTTAGTTCATTTTGTCTAATGTGGATAAGACAAGAGTTTTTTAAGGCTTTCTATTTAAATCAATTTATATATAAAATATACTCCATATATAAATATATGGTATGGGGGATAAGCCTTCATATAAGATGGGGAAATAAAAAGAAGGTAAAATTCAATTAGTTAATTAAGTTCAGAACGGTATTTCATAATGGAATTCCAATCAAAAAAAAAAATACTTAGTCTCTTAAACAAGACATTCTAAAACTTAGAGAATTCTAGTCATTAGGATTTCCGTTTTATATGAAATAAGCAATATTCGAGAATCTCCTATACTATAAATATAGGGTTTTCTTTGGAATTCAATCAATCAATCAATTACGAGACAAGAGAGCTCCTTTATTTTAAGAGAAAGAAATACAAAAATGAATAGAAAGTAAAATGATTCAATCTTTTTTTGTATTTTAATAAATATTTTTTTTAACTAATAACTAGATAACGAAATTCTTTGATTCACTTTTTGAATTTAAGCAACTAAACCCATTCTTAATTTTTGAATATTTTAATGAGAGAAATTTTGAAAAATCTAGAATTCCAGTATTTTTTTTTATTCTTATTTTGTTTTTTTAATTCCTTTAGAGAGAGATAAGAGTAGGTTTGGTGAATCGGAAACAATTCAATTTTATAGAAAAATTGAACTAAAAATTTCAACTCAAAATTGCTATTTCTTTTCTTATGGAACATACATATCAATATGCCGGGGTAATCCCTCTTCTCCCACTTCCAGTTATTATGTCAATGGGATTTGGGCTTTTTCTTATTCCGACAGCAACAAAAAATCTTCGTCGCATATGGGCTTTTCCTAGTATTTTACTCTTAAGTATAGCTCTGGTATTCTCAGTTCACCTGTCTATTCAACAAATAAATGGAAGTTCTATCTATCAATATCTATGGTCTTGGACCATCAATAATGATTTTTCCTTAGAATTTGGATACTTGATCGACCCCCTTACGTCTATTATGTTACTACTAATTACTACTGTAGGAATCTTGGTTCTTATTTATAGTGACGGTTATATGTCTCACGATGAAGGATATTTGAGATTTTTTGTTTATATAAGTTTTTTTAATACTGCCATGTTGGGATTGGTTACTAGTTCCAATTTGATACAAATTTATTTTTTTTGGGAACTTGTCGGAATGTGTTCCTATTTATTGATAGGCTTCTGGTTTACACGGCCAATTGCAGCGAGTGCTTGCCAAAAAGCTTTTGTAACTAATCGTGTAGGGGATTTTGGTCTGTTATTAGGAATTTTAGGTTTTTTTTGGATAACGGGTAGTTTAGAGTTTCGGGATTTGTTCAAAATAGCTAATAACTGGATTCCTAATAATGGGGTTAATTCCTTACTTACTACTTTGTGTGCTTTTTTATTATTCCTTGGTGCAGTTGCAAAATCTGCACAATTCCCTCTTCACGTATGGTTACCCGATGCTATGGAAGGACCCACTCCCATTTCGGCTCTTATACACGCAGCAACTATGGTTGCTGCGGGGATTTTTCTTCTAGCTCGACTTCTTCCTCTTTTCATATCCCTACCCTTGATAATGAGTTTTATTTCTTTAGTAGGTACAATAACGCTCTTCTTAGGAGCCACTTTAGCTCTTGCTCAGAGAGATATTAAAAGAAGCTTAGCCTATTCTACAATGTCTCAATTGGGTTATATGATGTTAGCTCTAGGTATAGGTTCTTATCAAGCTGCTTTATTCCATTTGATCACTCATGCTTATTCGAAAGCTTTATTGTTCTTAGGATCCGGATCCGTTATTCATTCAATGGAACCTCTTGTTGGATATTCACCAGATAAAAGTCAGAATATGGTTCTTATGGGTGGTTTAAGAAAATACGTTCCAATTACAAGAACTGCTTTTTTATGTGGTACACTTTCTCTTTGTGGTATTCCACCTCTTGCTTGCTTCTGGTCCAAAGATGAAATCCTTAGTAATAGTTGGTTGTATTCACCCTTTTTTGGAATTATAGCCTCTTTTACTGCAGGATTAACTGCATTTTATATGTTTCGGATATATTTACTTACTTTTGATGGGTATTTGCGTGTTCATTTTCAAAATTACAGCAGTACTAAAGAAAGTTCGTTGTATTCAATATCCTTATGGGGAAAAGGCATATCCAAAGGACTTAATAGGAATTTTGTTTTATCAACAATGAAGAGTAGAGTTTCTTTTTTTTCACAAAATACACCCAAAATTCCTGGTAATACAAGAAATAAGATAGGATCCTTTAGTACTCCCTTTGGGGCTAAAAACACTTTTGTTTATCCTCATGAAACGGGAAATACTATGCAATTTCCTCTTCTTATATTACTGCTTTTTACTTTGTTCATTGGATCCATAGGAATTCATTTTGATAATGGAATAAAGCGTAATGGAATATCGGAGTTAACCATATTATCAAAGTGGCTAACTCCTTCAATAAACTTTTTCCAGGAAAGTTCTAATTCTTCCATAAATTCATATGAATTTCTCACTAATGCAATTTCTTCTGTAAGTTTAGCAATTTTTGGTCTATTCATAGCATATATCTTCTATGGATCTACTTATTCTTTTTTTCAGAATTTAAATTTTCTAAATTCCCTTGTAAAAAGGAATCCAAAAAAGAACTTTTTGGATGAAGTAAAAAAAAATATATACAGTTGGTCATATAATCGTGGTTATATAGATGTTTTCTATACTAGGGTCTTTATCTTGGGTAT